AATTCTTAGAAAATATATTATATTACCTTCATTGATAATAGCTAAAAATATCGTCCGTATACTATTATTTCAATTTCCGGAATGGTATGAGGACTTAAAGGATTGGAATAGAGAAATGCATGTTAAATGTACCTATAACGGCGTTCAATTATCAGAAAAAGAATTTCCAAAAAACTGGTTAACAGACGGCATTCAGATCAAGATCCTATTTCCTTTTCGTCTTAAACCTTGGCACAGATCTAAGTTACGAGCCCCTTATAACGATCCAATGAAAAAGCAAGGTCAAAAAAATGATTTTTGTTTTTTAACAATTTTTGGAATGGAAGCTGAACTACCTTTTGGTTCTCCCAGAAAAAAACTTTCATTTTTTGAACCGATTTTAAAAGAACTCAAAAAAAAAATTAAAAAATTGCAAAAGAAATGTTTTATAATTCTAGGAATTTTTAAAGAACAAACAAAATTGTTTCTAAATGTCTCAAAAAAACCAAAAAAATGGATCATTAAAAACATTCTGTTTATAAAAGAAATAATAAAAGAACTCTCAAAAATAAACCCAATTATATTATTTGGATTGAGAGAAATAGAAGTATATGAATTGAGTGAAATTAAAAAAGATTCAATAATCAGTAATCGGATGATTCAGGAATCGTCCATTCAAATTAGATCTCAGGATTGGACAAATTATTCATTAACAGAAAAAAAAATGCAAGATCTGACTGATAGAATAAACACAATCATAAATCAAATAGAAAAAATTACAAAAGACAAGAAAAAGGGATTTATAACTTCAGATAGAAATTTGAGTTCTAACAAAATAAGTTATGATGATAAAAGATTGGAATCACAAAAAAATATTTGGCAGATATTAAAAAGAAGAACTGCTCGATTAATCCGTAAATCCCATTATTTTATAATATTTTTCATTGAAAAGATATACATAGATATCTTTCTATCTATGATTAATATTCCTAGTATCAATACACAACTTTTTCTTGAATCAACAAAAAAAATTATTAATAAAAACATTAACAGTAATGAAGCAAATCAAGAAAGAATTAATAAAACAAATCAAAGTTTAATTAAATTTATTTCGATTATAAAAGAGTCACTTTCTAATACTAATATTAGTCTTAGTCAAAAAAATTCAAAGACTTTTTTTGACTTATCTTACTTTTCACAAGCATATGTATTTTACAAATTATCACAAACCCAACTTATTAAGTTAGAGAAATTGAAATCCGTATTTCAATATAATGGAACCCCCCTTTTTCTTAAGAATGAAATAAAGGATTTTTTTGTTGTAAGACAAGAACTATTTCATTCCGAATTAAGACCTAAGAATCTTCGCAATTCTGGAATGAATCAATGGACAAATTGGTTAAGGAGTCGTTATCAATATCAATGTGATGTATCTCAAATTAAATGGTCTAGAGTAGTACCACAAAAATGGCGAAATATATTGAACTGTATAGCTCAAAATAAAGATTTATATAAAGATTTGTGTGATTTATATGAAAAAGATGAATTAATTCACTACGAAAAAAAAACAAAAATTGAAACGGATTTATTATTGAATCAAAAGGATAATTTTAAAAAACAATATAGATATGATCTTTTAGCATATAAATCTATAAATTCTGAAACTAAGAAGTACTCTTCAATTTATGGATCACCATTACAAGTAAAAACTAACCAAGATATTTTTTATAATTACAACACACATAAACAAAAATCATTTAATATGGTAGAAGATGATATTCGAGATATGGATAAAAATACGGATAGAAAATTTTTTGATTGGAGAATTCTCGATTTTTGTCTTAAAACGAAGGTCGATATTGAGGCCTGGATCAATATTGATACTGACACTAACAGTAATAAATATACTAAGACTAGGGTTAATAAGTATCAAATAATTGATAAAATCAATAATAAGGGTCTTTTTTATCTCACACTTCAGCAAGACCAAAAAATCAACCTATCCAATCAAAAACCCCTTTTGGATTGGATGGGAATGAATGAAGAAATACTAAGTCGTCCCATATCAAATCTGGAACTTTGGTTCTTGCCAGAATTTGTGAGACTTTATAATACGTATAAAATGAAACCGTGGGTTATACCAATTAAATTACTACTTTTTAATTCTAATATAAAAAAAAATGCTAGTGAAAACAAAAGCATCACTGGAAATAAAAAAAGAGATCCTTTTATATCAATATCGTCGAATGAAAAAAAATCTCTTGAATTAGAAAACCGAAATCAAGGAGAAAAAGAATCCACGGGCCAAGCAGATCTTAAATCAGCTCTTTCAAACCAAGAAAAAGATGTTGAAGAAGATTATACGGGATCGGACATGAAAAAACATAGAAATAAAAAGCAATACAAGATCAATACAAAAGCGGAGTTTGATTTCTTCCTAAAAAGGTATTTGTATTTTCAATTGAGATGGGATGATTCTTTAAATAAAAAAATAATCAATAACATCAACGTATATTGTCTCCTGCTTAGACTGATAAATCCAAGAGAAATTACTATATCCTCTATTCAAAGGGGCGAAATGAGTCTGGATATTTTGACGATTCAGAAAGATGTAACTCTTACAGAATTTATTAAAAGGGGATTTTTGATTATTGAACCAATTCGTCTAGCTATAAAAAATGATGGAAAATTTATTATGTATCAAACCCTCGGTATTTCATTAGTTCATAAAAGTAAACATCAAATAAATCAAAGATACCGAGAAAAAAAACATGTTGATAAGAATTCTGATGAAGTCATTACAAAACATCAAAAGATGACTGGAAATAGATATAAAAAAAATTATGATTTGTTTGTTCCTGAAAATATTTTATCGCCTAGACGTCGTAGAGAATTGCGAATTCTAATTTGTTTAAATTCTAAGAATAGACATAGAAAGGCATCTTTTTGTAATGGGAATGAGGTAAACAGTCAAGTTGTGGATAAAAGCAAAAAATATAAAAAAAAACTTATAAAATTAAAGCTATTTCTTTGGCCCAATTATCGATTAGAAGATTTAGCTTGTATGAATCGTTATTGGTTTAATACCAATAATGGCAGTTGTTTCAGTATGGTAAGGATACGTATGTATCCGCGATTGAAAATTCATTAATAGTACATTTTTCCTATATTTCCCATACCAGATCTGGTCTATGACGACAAAGAGATGCACGCATACATTGTCTTACATTCCATTCTGATACATGATACTAATTCAATGACATATCAATTAGATCTAGAATGAACAAAATTTTCTTATTTTAGGTCTAAACTTTTATCTTTTGTGAGTGAAGAAACCAACCATACTTTTGTATCCCCTTTCAAATCCAATTTTAAAATGAAAATAGGATTGAGTAAGTTTTATTAAATTTTAAAAAATTAGAAATTAATAACGAAATAAAAATTTTTGTATATACCAAATAAAAATTAGGGGCATTATTATTACTGATCAATAAAGATATCTATCAATAAAAAATATCTTAAAATAAAAAGAGGGGGGGAGAGAAGATTTCAGTTTATGGTAAAAAATTCATTCATCTCAGTTATTTCACAAGAAGAAAAAGACGAAAACAGAGGATCTGTTGAATTTCAAATAGTTAGTTTCACCAATAGGATACGAAGACTTACTTCACATTTACAATTACACAAAAAAGACTATTTATCTCAGAGAGGTTTACGTAAAATTCTGGGAAAACGCCAACGATTACTGTCTTATTTGTCAAAGAAAAATAGAATATGTTATAAAGAATTAATTAATCGGTTGGATATTCGGGAGTCAAAAACTCGTTAATTTGATTTTAATTTTTATAAAGGCATTTTGAATTATTTGATTTATTAGATCTTGAATTTTAATGAACTTTTTTTCGTTTTCAGCAATTCATGAAAGAATGAATCGAGGAAAAACCTATGAATATACCGGCTACAAGAAAAGACCTCATGATAGTCAATATGGGCCCCCACCACCCATCAATGCATGGTGTTCTTCGACTCATCATTACTCTAGATGGTGAAGATGTTATTGACTGTGAACCAATATTGGGTTATTTACACCGAGGAATGGAAAAAATTGCGGAAAATCGAACAATTATACAATATTTGCCTTATGTAACACGGTGGGATTATTTAGCTACTATGTTCACAGAAGCAATAACTGTAAACGGACCGGAACAGTTGGGAAATATTCAAGTACCTAAAAGAGCCAGCTATATCAGAATAATTATGTTGGAGTTGAGTCGTATAGCTTCTCATCTGTTATGGCTCGGTCCTTTTATGGCGGATATTGGTGCACAAACTCCCTTTTTCTATATTTTCAGAGAAAGAGAATTAGTATATGATCTATTCGAAGCTGCCACCGGTATGAGAATGATGCATAATTATTTTCGTATCGGAGGAGTAGCGGCCGATCTACCTCATGGCTGGATAGATAAATGTTTGGATTTCTGCGATTATTTTTTAACAAGAGTTGCTGAATATCAAAAACTTATTACACGAAATCCTATTTTTTTAGAACGAGTCGAGGGAGTAGGCATTATTGGTAGAGAGGAAGTAATAAATTGGGGTTTATCGGGACCAATGCTGCGAGCTTCCGGAATACAATGGGATCTTCGTAAAGTTGATCATTATGAATGTTACGACGAATTTGATTGGGAAGTACAGTGGCAAAAAGAAGGAGATTCATTGGCTCGTTATCTAGTCCGAATTGGTGAAATGATAGAATCCGTAAAAATTATTCAACAGGCCCTGGAAGGAATTCCAGGGGGACCCTATGAGAATTTAGAAATACGATACTTTGATAGAGAAAGGAATCCGGAATGGAATGATTTTGAATATCGATTTATTAGTAAAAAGCCGTCTCCTACATTTGAATTGCCGAAACAAGAACTTTATGTGAGAGTAGAAGCCCCAAAGGGAGAATTGGGAATTTTTCTCATAGGGGATCAGAGTGGTTTTCCTTGGAGATGGAAAATCCGCCCGCCGGGTTTTATCAATTTGCAAATTCTTCCGCGGTTAGTTAAAAGAATGAAATTGGCTGATATTATGACGATACTAGGTAGTATAGATATCATTATGGGAGAAGTTGATCGTTGAAATGATAATTGATACACCGGAAGTACAAGATATCGATTCTTTTTCTAGATTAGAATTTTTTAAAGAGGTTTATGGAATTCTATGGGTTCTTGTTCCTATTTTGACTCTTGTAGTGGGAATCACAATAGGCGTACTGGTAATTGTATGGTTAGAAAGAGAAATATCGGCAGGGATACAACAACGTATTGGACCTGAATACGCCGGCCCTTTGGGAGTTCTTCAAGCTCTAGCAGATGGGACAAAACTACTTTTCAAAGAAAATCTTTTTCCATCTAGGGGGGATACTCGTTTATTCAGTATCGGGCCATCCATAGCAGTCATATCAATTTTAGTAAGCTATTCAGTAGTTCCTTTTGGATATCACCTTGTTTTAGCGGATCTCAATATCGGTGTTTTTTTATGGATTGCCATTTCCAGTATTGCTCCAATTGGACTTCTTATGTCGGGATACGGGTCAAATAATAAATATTCCTTTTTAGGCGGTCTACGAGCTGCTGCTCAATCGATTAGTTATGAAATACCATTAACTTTATGTGTGTTATCAATATCTCTACGTGCGATTCGTTGATACATAGACAGAAACTTTTCTCTATTCCTTCCTTTCAAGGAAAGGGTTGGAATGGATTGAATTGAGTAGATATCTTAATTTTTTTTTATTCATTATTCGGGTTGATGAACTAAATCAAATAGTTATATGAGTGAAAGAAAACAGCTTATATATAAATTCGCAGTAAAAAGATTGATTCTCATTTTCTATGTATAAGAGTTAGAGAGTTAAGCGGAAATAAACATAAACAGAAGAGACCGTTTCCCCCAAGATTGGTTGATTAGTCATCCTGACTTGAAGCGGGTTCAAAAGATCCCCCGTATTGAGTTTTCACTATCATTTTTATGTATTAGCATAACGGGGGATTGAGCAAAAACGAGTGGATGGTTAGAAACACGAACATATGTAAAGGATTAGTAATGGAGATTATGTAAATTCTCCAAAAGGACATTTTTACATAATATACAAACAAAGAATACTAATTGGGGCTTTAAGTTGGTAGAAATGATCAGGCAGTACTCCCCATGACACGATTCCAATCCAGAGTATACTCCTATCCACCGATTTAATAAATAACTATTCGAAACGAAATAATCCTTTACTTTATTTTGAAAGCCCTCTTTTTCTCAGAAATAGAAAGAAGAATAGGAACGAAAAAAAAAAAAAGATATACTTTATTTATTCTTTGTTACTTTTATTCTTTCCCATATACATATTAATAGATATATAATTTGTGTCATAATTCATTAATTAATATAGAATTTTTTTTTCGTACGTGAAACCAACGGGTTATTGATATTTTTACAAGAAGTATTTTATTGAACAGTTAAGTTATTACTGAACAAAGAAGAATTGAAATTATTATTGAAATTATTAAATTAAAGAAAGGATGAGATCAATTCAGAAGTACTTTTTTTATTTAATTTTGAATTAAAATAATTATAACAGACAGAATTCAATTGGTCTAATTTGGGACCGGCCGATAGTTATCCATCCTACAAACATATCAAGATTCAAAAAAGAATACTGACGCGGTCCCTATATTTATTTCTGGCCTTCAAGGAGCCGTATGAGGTGAAAATCTCATGTACGGTTCTGTAATAGCGATGGTAACAGTGATGGTATCACCGACTATAATTATCTAACAGTTCAAGTACAATTGATATTGTTGAGGCGCAATCAAAATATGGTTTTTGGGGATGGAATTTGTGGCGTCAGCCTATAGGGTTTATCATTTTTATTATTTCTTCCCTAGCAGAATGTGAGAGATTACCTTTTGATTTACCAGAAGCAGAAGAAGAGTTAGTAGCAGGTTATCAAACCGAATACTCGGGTATAAAATTTGGGTTATTTTATGTTGCTTCCTATCTAAACCTATTGGTTTCTTCATTATTTGTAACAGTTCTTTACTTGGGAGGTTGGAATATATCTATTCCGGACATATATGTTTCTGAGCTTTTTGAAATAAATAAAACATGTGGAGTTTTTGGAGCGATAATTGGTATCTTTATTACATTAGCTAAAACTTATTTGTTCTTGTTCATTCCTATCACAACAAGATGGACTTTACCGAGGCTAAGAATGGACCAACTATTGAATCTTGGATGGAAATTTCTTTTACCTATTTCTCTCGGTAATCTATTATTAACAACTTCTTTCCAACTCTTTTCACTGTAAAGTAACATTCTATATTCACAACGTGTCTCAAACAAGAGAAATAAACAAACATAAAACTATTCATATATATATTAACGATATGTTCTCTATGGTAACTGGGTTCATGAATTATGGTCAACAAACAGTACGAGCTGCAAGGTACATTGGTCAAAGTTTCATGATTACTTTATCCCACGCAAATCGTTTACCCGTAACTATTCAATATCCTTATGAAAAATCAATCACCGCGGAGCGTTTCCGCGGTCGAATCCATTTTGAATTTGATAAATGTATTGCTTGTGAAGTATGCGTTCGTGTATGTCCTATAGATCTACCCGTTGTTGATTGGAAATTGGAAACTGATATTCGCAAGAAACGGCTGCTTAATTACAGTATTGATTTCGGAGTCTGTATATTTTGTGGTAATTGCGTTGAGTATTGTCCAACGAATTGTTTATCAATGACTGAAGAATATGAACTTTCTACTTATGATCGTCACGAATTGAATTATAATCAAATTGCTTTGGGTCGTTTACCAATGTCAGTAATTGACGATTATACAATTCGAACAATTTTGAATTCGCCTCAAATAAATAAGTAAATCTCTTATTAACGAATAATTTATAATTACTTTACTAATAACTAATATAGAAGGAATTTAGGTTTCTTTCGTGTTGTTTGGTCAATAACTACAAATACCAACTATTGATTGGTTGGTAAGAAACGCGTCTTAATTTGGATTGAAAATCCATTAATTAATATATCCATAATTTTTTTAAAAATATATCGTTTAGAATTAGAACGACTCTTTCAGATAAAGAATGAAATTAGTCCAATAATAGTACTCACATTTATTCATATCCCTTAGTATTTATTTACTTAGGATTAAATTAGGAATTGCTCAAAAATCAGAAAAAAAAAAATTTCTGGTCGGGTCTCAATAAGGTCATGAAAAACATTTCTATTTATTTATCTCTTATTTTACATATAATGGATTTGCCCGGACCAATACATGATTTTCTTTTAGTCTTTCTGGGGTCGGTTCTTATACTAGGAGGTATGGGGGTGGTATTATTTACCAACCCCATTTATTCTGCCTTTTCATTGGGACTGGTTCTTGTTTGTATATCCTTATTCTATATTCTATTAAACTCTTATTTTGTAGCTGCTGCACAACTCCTTATTTACGTGGGAGCTATAAATGTTTTAATCGTATTTGCTGTGATGTTCATGAATGGTTCAGAATATTACAAAGATTTGAATCTTTGGACCATTGGGGATGTGGTTACTTTGCCAGTTTGTACAAGTATTTTTGTTTTACTCATGATTATTATTACGGATACGTCATGGTACGGAATTATTTGGACTACAAGATCAAACCAGATTATAGAGCAAGATTTGATAAGTAATAGTCAACAAATTGGAATTCATTTATCAACAGATTTTTTTCTTCCATTTGAATTCGTTTCGATAATTCTTTTAGCCGCTTTGATAGGTGCAATTGCCGTGGCGCGACAGTAAAAAATTTATAGAATTAGCAATGCACATTAAACTCTGTTCGGTTTTATTACATTACATTACATTTATTTCCCTTTAATTAAAGATTGTTTATGTCTAAAATAGAAATTATTCAATCTATTCTATTAACAATAGAAAATCTGCCTTTGTTCCGTACTTTTTTTTATTCTAGTCAATTGAATCTGTTGAATTGTTGTTCAGTTCATATTGAAATGAATCGAAATTGATAAGGAGTTGGTCAATGATGCTCGAACATGTACTTGTTTTGAGTGCCTACTTATTTTCTATCGGTATCTATGGATTGATCACGAGCCGGAATATGGTTAGAGCCCTTATGTGTCTTGAACTTATACTGAATGCGGTTAATATGAATTTCGTAACATTTTCTGATTTTTTTGATAGTCGCCAATTAAAAGGAAATATTTTCTCAATTTTTGTTATAGCTATTGCAGCCGCTGAAGCAGCTATTGGCCCGGCTATTGTTTCATCAATTTATCGTAACAGAAAATCAACTCGTATCAATCAATCGAATTTGTTGAATAAGTAGTATTAATCATATAAATTCTAATATTCATAAATTAGAATTACCATGACCATACATTACGTAATAATACATGTTTTCAAAAATGTAAGAAATTAAAGTATCTTGGCTCTATCGCATGAGTCAATCCAGAAGTAGATTGATTAGAAAAATTATGATAAATTATTGATTCATCTGGTGTCTAAATATATGATTCATTTACAAGTTTACTAGATCGAAACTTTCTGACATTCAAAAATTTATAGATCCAAATGTCACATTCAGTAAAGATTTATGATACGTGTATAGGGTGTACTCAATGCGTGCGCGCCTGCCCAACGGATGTATTAGAAATGATACCTTGGGACGGGTGTAAAGCTAAGCAAATTGCTTCTGCTCCAAGAACAGAGGACTGTGTCGGTTGTAAGAGATGTGAATCCGCCTGTCCGACAGATTTCTTGAGTGTTCGAGTTTATTTATGGCATGAAACAACTCGAAGTATGGGTCTGGCTTATTAATACGTTCCAGAAAACCCTACTTGAATACATTTGATTTTTTTACCTTTACCGACAAAAACCCGCGCTCAAAAACTATTTATTTTGAGCACGGGTTTTTCTGGTCCAAGTTTATCTTGTTTTTACCATGAATAATTTTCCTTGGTTAACGCTAGTTGTAGTTTTGCCAATATTCGCGGGTTCCTTAATTTTCTTTCTCCCTCATAGAGGAAATAAGATAATTAGGTGGTATACTATAGGTATATGCATAGTGGAACTCCTTCTAACAACCTATGCATTCGGTTATCGTTTCCAATTGGATGATCCATTAATGCAACTGACAGAGGATTATAAATGGATCGATTTTTTTGATTTTTACTGGAGATTGGGAATAGATGGAATTTCTATAGGACCCATTTTACTGACAGGATTTATCACAACTTTAGCTACTTTAGCGGCTCGGCCGATTACTCGAGATTCCCGACTATTCCATTTTCTGATGTTAGCAATGTATAGCGGTCAAATAGGACCATTTTCTTCTCGAGACCTTTTACTTTTTTTCATCATGTGGGAGTTAGAATTAATTCCAGTTTATCTACTTCTATCCATGTGGGGGGGAAAGAAACGTTTGTATTCAGCTACAAAATTTATTTTGTACACTGCAGGAAGTTCCGTTTTTTTATTAATGGGAGTTTTGGGTATTGGTTTATATGGTTCCAATGAACCAACATTAAATTTTGAAACATCAGCTAATCAATCGTATCCTGTAGCACTGGAAATAATATTCTATATTGGATTTCTTATTGCTTTTGCTGTCAAATCACCGATCATACCCTTACATACATGGTTACCAGACACCCATGGAGAGGCACATTACAGTACTTGTATGCTTTTAGCCGGAATCTTATTAAAAATGGGAGCGTATGGATTGGTTCGGATCAATATGGAATTATTACCCCACGCCCATTCTATATTCTCTCCCTGGTTGATTATAGTAGGCACAATTCAAATAATCTATGCAGCTTCAACATCTCCCGGTCAGCGTAATTTAAAAAAAAGAATAGCCTACTCTTCTGTATCTCATATGGGTTTCATAATTATAGGAATTGGTTCTATAAGCGATACAGGACTCAACGGAGCCATTTTACAAATCATCTCTCACGGATTTATTGGCGCTGCGCTTTTTTTCTTGGCCGGAACGAGTTATGATAGAATACGTCTTGTTTATCTCGACGAAATGGGCGGAATGGCTATCGCAATTCCAAAAATATTCACGACTTTCAGTATCTTATCAATGGCTTCTCTTGCATTACCGGGCATGAGCGGTTTTGTTGCCGAATTGTTAGTTTTTTTTGGAATACTTACTAGTCAAAAATATCTTTTAATGACAAAAATATTAATTACTTTTGTAATGGCAATTGGAATGATATTAACTCCTATTTATTCATTATCTATGTTACGCCAGATGTTCTATGGATACAAGCTTTTTAATGCCCCAAACTCTTCTTTTTTTGATTCTGGACCGCGAGAATTATTTGTTTCGATCTCTATCCTTTTACCTGTAATAGGTATTGGTGTTTATCCCGATTTCGTTTTATCATTATCAGTTGACAAGGTCGAAGCTATTATATCCAATTATTTTTTTCGATAGTTTTTGTGAGTAAACCAAAAAATGAAACTGAAATCCCATGATTTTAAAAATGGTTGATTGTACAATAAAAAAATGAGTCTTTTATATTCTTTTAAGTAAAATATTTTATATTCTTTTAAGTAAAATAAATAAATTGGAATTCTATTATAACTAGATATCTTTTGAATTTGTGAGAACCATTTGAATCAAGTAATGGAAATGATTCAAATGGTTCTTGATTGTTTACATGAAGTTTTCTTATATATACCTGTATGCCGTCCTATGTTTATATTCGTCAAGTCTTTTATTCAATTAGATGTTAATGTAAATGAACCATAACTATGCAACCCTATTCCTAATAGATTAACCCCAAAATAGCATATCCAAATTATAAGAAAGCCCATTGAGGCCACAATTGCAGAATTTACACTTTCAAAATTTTTATTTGTTCGAATATGTAAATAAATAGCGAATATGGTCCAAGTAATAAATGCCCAAGTCTCCTTTGGATCCCAATTCCAATATGATCCCCATGCTTCATTAGCCCATACTGCTCCCGAAAGAATACCTACGGTTAAAAGGATAAACCCTAGACTAATAATACGATAACTCCAACGATCCAATTGTTGAATCAATTGATACCTGTAATAATTTTGAGACGAAATAAAAGAAGTGTTTCGTAAGACATTGTTTCTTTCGTTCACGTATTGAATCTCACTAAAGTAAACTGACTCATTTTCTAAATTATTGCTTTTACTAAAAATCCTTATGAATTTTCGAAATGTAATGACTAGAAGAGCTAGTGATAATAATGATCCACACAAAAGAGCTGCATAGCTCAATACCATCATACTTACGTGCATCATTAACCAATGGGATTGGAGAGCGGGTACTAATATCGCGGATTGATGCATTTCAGTTAAAAGACCCGAAGTAGCAAAACCTTGAGTAAAAATAGCACTTGGCGCGGTTATTGCGCTTAAATGGTTTTTATGTTTTTTAAAATACGGAATAATATGAATAATGGAAAAACTCCACGAAAGAAAAATTAATGATTCATATAAATCACTTAATGGTAAATGCCTCAAATACATCCAACGAGTAACTAATAATCCTGTTATGCAGAAAAAAGTAGCTATCATCCCCTTTTCTGACGAATCATCTAGTCCTACGATTTCATCGACTAATAAAATTATCAAATGAATTGTAATTACAATTGAAACGATCGAAAAGGATATATGAGTTAATATATGCTCTAAAGTTGAAAATATCATAAAAATTATTAAATTAATAAGGGCGTCCCTCAATTATAGGAATTGAAATCTGGAATTGGAATTGAATTCATTATAGGACTTACTCTTTTAGAAGATGCCATGCCGCCACTCGGACTCGAACCGAGATGCTCTAGCACTGCTTCCTAAGAGCAGCGTGTCTACCGATTTCACCATAGCGGCTTATTCGAAATCATAATAACCTATTTTTATTCAATCGTCGAGCTTGAAGGAGTTAATTCAATCCAATATTTTTTTTTAGGAAACCATTCAAATTGATGAATAAAAACTTGTTTAAAAATTAGGGATTAAAACGTTTTCGTTAACGTTAATAATATTGATTTTTCTTATTATTATCTTTTTATTTAGTTATTTAATTTAGTATTTTTTTATTTAGTTATTTAGTATTTTAGGATGTCAATTTTATTTAACTGAACTAACAATGTATTTTTTCGTAGACTATTACTTTATGCTCTCCTAAAACTAAAATGTAACAGTTGTAACTATATAATTTTTACTTCAATCCCTGGATATAAGTAAAAAAAATGTTCTGCCTCGTTTGCATTTTTTAATGATTAATTTCTTTTATCATTTATTTTATTAATCTAAAATAAAAAATTCATTTTATCGATTAATAAAAAAATTGAATTTTTATATAACACAATTTCAGCGATACACTCAAAAGATTTATGTAAATATTTGCATAGTTAGGTTGCGTTAGGATTTTTTGTTGTGTAGAGAATTTGCGTTAAGATTTAGCAAACCCATTAAGTTAGGTATTTGGGATGGTCGTATCAATCATATAAAAAATTTCGTATAGAAATTGTACCGTACTTCAAAATATTTTCTAAATTTTTTAATTAATATATATATATTATATCTTGATCGATCTTCCAATCGAAACATAGGATCTAAAATAGATCACTCAAAATTGGCTCATTCGTCATATAACTACCTAAAAATGGAAACGGGGCTTTTATTAATATTAATTAAATTGGGTTTAAGGAATTTATATAGTGATAATAATTTCTAAAACCCAAAATAATGGTTTAAAAGATTATAAAAAACATTTTAAACTTAATCAATTAGTTTCAACGACCTCTTCTTTATAATATAAAAATAATATAAAATCAAAAATATAACTAAAAAAAAATTCTTTTTATTATTGAGTAAGGGCGATGGGGAAAGTGATAATCCCCATCCGGAAAATGATAAAACATACTAAAATGAAAGGCGAAACCTTGCGCTTGCGTTTACCCTTTTTTCAAACAAAAAAGTACCATTCATTTTTAGAATTCAGTAGACAACAGAATTCTTATCTATATCAGAAACGAAAGAAAAATTTGGCTTCAAATTAAAGTAAAACAAATTCAATTTTATATTCGTTTTAAATTAAAACATTATGAGACTAATTCTTTTTTATTTATTTTATTTTTAATGTATATTGTTTATATTGTAATTTATCTTATATATTAATATTTATTCTTTTACTATACTATTATGATGTTAATATTAATTATAATTGATAAATATTATTTATCATTTTTATAACTTATAAATCTTATTTTTATAACTTATAAATCTTATAAATAAACTATAAACAAAATTATATTACTTTATTAGTTATTAGAACGATTCAGATTATTTATTTGTTACACAAAAAAAACTTTTAGAACTCCCGGTAGAAAGAGATTTCGCTAACGAAAAAGCTTTCAATGCTGCCCTATATCCCTTCCTTTTCCAAATATTTTTACGAATACGTTTTTTTGAAATAGAGGTGCGCTTTTTTGGAACTGCCATTAAAAAGTTATAATAGGTTTTTCGGTTGGATGTGAAAGACATCTATTGTTCAAAATCAATTGTTCTTTACTATTCTCTATCTATTTTTTCTCTAAATTAGACTCCAAAAAAAAAGGGGGGGTTAAAAATCACATAAAATATTAATAAGAACGATAAGGTACACTATGCCAAATAGATTGAAGTTGATAAAATAAAAAAAAATAATACAAAAAAAAAAAAAAAAAAAAAAGAAAGATTGTCCGTTTCGTTTTCTTTCTATTTTCGTCGTGTTACATTTATACATGTAATAAAAAAATCTAAAAGTTTAATAACCCAACCCTTCTCCCGCTTAATTAAAAAAAAAAAAACTTTAATAATTTTTTCTATAAACTTTAATAATTTTTTCTATTATATTAATTAATTAAATATTAATTAAATATTAATTAAATATTAATTTAATTGTTCAAGCTCGAAGAAAGAGTCCACAAAATTTTAATTATCAAATGAGACTAGTAGTTAATCTGTTAAAGGATACAAAATACATAATTTAAAGGCATTTTATTTGCCCCCTTTTTTTTTTCCGTAAAATTAAAGTGTTGGATATCATAGCATTTCCTACAAATAGCTTTTATTGTAATGGAAGACAAACAATGAGTTACAAAACAAATTGGTTAATGATTCTAAATAACCGAATTACAATAAATAGTTTTAGTTATGGGCTTTATGATTCATATCAAATACTGTTTTTGGTATAATTATTTATCCTTGTTCTATAGATATAAAAAAATTATTGTAATACGTAATAATTAAAATGAAAATTCTAATTTTCATTTTTTATCTTCATAAAATTTTATTTAAAAATTTGAATTTAATATTAACAATTCAGTATTAATAAAATTAAATACGTATTTATTTTTCACTAGTGACTTATTTATATCATTTGACCAATTATAACCTCTTGATTTTAAATATTTGAAGTAGTTTGGAAAGATTCAGAATAATTAAGGCTAGAAAATTCTATTTAAGTTTTATTTTATATATCTTAATTTTTTTTATTAACCGACCCCTTTCAAAAGAAAAGAAATAAGAACCGGTGACTCAGAAACAATTAATTAAGATAATTTTTTTTTTTTTTTTTTTTTTATGGAATATACATATCAATATTCATGGATTATACCTTTCATTCCACTTCCAGTTCCTATCTTAATTGGAACAGGACTTCTACTTTTTCCAACGGCAACAAAAAATCTTCGCCGTATGTGGGCTTTTCCTAGTGTTTTATTATTAAGTATAGTTATGGTTTTTTCAGCCCTTTTTTCTATTCAGCAAATAAATAATAATTCTGTCTATCAATATGTATGGTCTTGGACCATCAATAATGATTTTTCTTTAGAATTTGGCTGCTTGGTTGATCCACTTACTTCTATTATGTCGATATTAATCACTACTGTTGGAATTATGGTTCTTATTTATAGTGACAATTATATGTCTCATGATCAGGGATATTTGAGATTTTTTGCTTATATGAGTTTTTCCAATACTTCAATGTTGGGATTAGTTACTAGTTCTAATTTGATACAAATTTATATTTTTTGGGAATTAGTTGGAGTGTGTTCTTATCTATTAATAGGTTTTTGGTTCACACGACCCAGTGCCGCGAATGCTTGTCAAAAAGCGTTTGTAACTAATCGTGTCGGGGATTTTGGTTTATTATTAGGAATTTTGGGTTTTTATTGGATAACAGGTAGTTTCGAATTTCGGGATTTGTTTGAAATATTCAATAACTTGGTTTCTAATAATGAAGTTAATTTTTTATTTGTTACTTTATGCGCCTCCCTATTATTTGCCGGCGCTGTTGCTAAATCCGCCCAATTTCCACTTCATGTATGGTTACCTGATGCCATGGAAGGGCCTACCCCCATTTCGGCTCTTATACATGCCGCTACTATGGTAGCAGCAGGAATTTTTCTTGTAGCTCGGCTTCTTCCTCTTTTCATAGTTATACCTTACATTCTAAATCTAATAGCTTTGATAGGTATAATAACATTATTTTTAGGAGCCACTTTAGCTCTTGCTCAAAAAGATATTAAGAAAAGCTTAGCTTATTCTACAATGTCTCAATTGGGTTATATGATGTTAGCTCTAGGTATGGGGTCTTATCGAGCTGCTTTATTTCATTTGATTACTCATGCTTATTCGAAGGCATTGTTGTTCTTAGGATCTGGATCAATTATTCATGCGATGGAAGCTATTGTTGGATATTCTCCAGATAAAAGTCAGAATATGGTTCTTATGGGCGGTTTAAGAAAACATGTACCAATTACAAAAACTGCTTTTTTATTGGGTACACTTTCTCTTTCTGGTATTCCACCCCTTGCTTGTTTTTGGTCCAAAGATGAAATTCTTAATGATAGTTGGTTGTATTCACCTATTTTTGCAATAATAGCTTGGTCCACAGCAGGATTAACTGCATTTTATATGTTTCGGATCTATTTACTTGCTTTTGAAGGACATTTAAACGTTTATTTTCAAACTTACAGTGGCAAAAAAAGCAGTTCGTTCTATTCAATGTCTCTATGGGGTAAAGATAAAGAAGGACCCGAAATTATTAAAAAAAATTTGCGTTTATTATATTTATTAACGACGAAAAACAATGAAAAAACTTCTTTTTTAAACACATATCGAATTAATAGTAATGAAAATAGTAATGAAAATGTAAGAAGCACGGTGCAGCCTTTTATTAGTATTACTCGTTTTGGCACTAAAAACACTTTCTCATATCCCCATGAGTCAGACAATACTATGTTATTTCCGATGCTTGTATTAGTTTTATTTACGTTGTTCGTTGGAGTCATAGGAATTCCTTTCTTCAATCAGGAAGGAATAGATTTGGATATATTATCCAAATTGTTAAGTTCATCCATAAATCTTTTACATCAAAATAAAAAAAATTCGGTGGATTGGTATGAATTTATCACA